GAAGTGGATTCAATTTAAGCAAAAAAAAAAAGAAGGAGAACGGGAATGAAAAGATCGGTTTAGGGGCAAACGTCTCATACAAGATACTTAATTGAAATAGTGCCCTGTGATTCGAAATCTAGTTATAAATATTTAGAGTTATTTACTATTTCTTTATTACTCTATTGCTTACAACGAAATATTTTTTTTGGTATTTTTTATTATAAATTACTTTTTGTCCTTTCTATTCGCTTCCGGTCGAAAATATAAGAGTTGTTTCGATAACAAATCCAAAGGAGGTTCATGGCCAAGGGTAAAGATGTCCGAGTTAGAGTTATTTTGGAATGTACTAGTTGTGTCCGAAAGAATCTTAATAAGAAATCAAGGGGTATTTCCAGATATATTACTCAGAAGAATCGACACAATACGCCTAGTCGATTGGAATTAAGAAAATTTTGTGCCTATTGTCATAAACATACAATTCATGGAGAAATAAAAAAATAAATAAACTAAAACGAAGGCTTATCTATGAAGGAACAAGACAAACGAACATACATTCTTGATATAATTTCTATATCTAATTTATATATATTATACATATATTTATATTAGATATATGTTATCTCTAATTAATAGTAATAGATCTAGATATCGATAGAAATCGAATATGGGTTATTAGATATCTTTATCTATAAATTATAAAAAATTTAAATTAGATAAAAATAAAAAAAAATTTAATATTTAGTCGAAAGATAAAAAATAATATTAATATAGATAATAAAAATATTTTTATTATTTATATTATATAGATAGAAAATATCTTCTAAAGAAGCCCTATATGTAAGTTAATATATAAAATATAAATAAACAAAAAATAATTTAAATTCTATTTATTAGAATTTAAAAGAATTTAAAGAAGAAAAATCAATATAATATAAAATAAAGAATAAAAAATAAACTAAAAAACCATGGATAAATCCAAGCGACCCTTTCTTAAATCTAAGCGATCATTTCGTAGGCGTTTGCCCCCGATTGGATCGGGGGATCAAATTGATTATAGAAACATGAGTTTAATTAGTCGATTTATTAGTGAACAAGGAAAAATATTATCTAGGCGAGTGAATAGATTGACCTTGAAACAACAACGATTAATTACTATTGCTATAAAACAAGCTCGTATTTTATCTTTGTTACCTTTTCTTAATAATGAAAAACAATTTGAAAGAGCCGAGTCGATCGCCAGAACTACAGGTTTTAGAACCAAAATTAAATAGGCTTACTATTTATTAAATTGAATACCAATTATAAATTATAATCTGAACTCCAATCCAAATGGATGGTTTTTTCGAAATCGCAAAATCCTAGAATCCTGTCGTGTCTTAAAAAAAAAATCATGGAGAATCCATATTTTTTTATTGAATTGATGAATTCAATGGGCTTCTGACTAAATTCTCGTATTTTATTAGACTAATTTCTACTTTATATTCCCGGAGTTCATTCTCCGGGGAACTTTTTTAAATCATTTCGGGAGATTCTTTCCAATCTTCTTTTTTTAGAATCTCATTGGAAATCATATGAAGACATTTCCTATTTAATATAGCTATTTGTGCAAGTATTTTACGATTAAGAAGCAACTTTCTCTTGTACAGATCATTTATAAAAACACTATACTTATAGTATATACCCCTCTCGCGAATTACTGCGTTTATCCGAGTGATCCACAAACGACGAAAATCTCGCTTTTGCCGATTTCTATCCCTATGAGCCGAAACCAAAGCTCTTATTTTCTGTTGAGCAATAGTTCGAGTAAGTCTTGAATGAGCTCCTCGAAAGCTTGATGCAAATAAACGAATTTTTTTTCTACGTCTTCGAGCTATATATCCGCGTTTAACTCTAGTCATTTAATAAATTAAACTTTTCTGAATAACTAATCAAGTTTTTTTTTTCTTTGAGTTATTCTTTTCTCCGTTCCTGGTCTATGAATAACAAAACTTATTTTTCCAATGTATAAAAAAAAAATTCCAATGGCTTTTGCTACTATAACCTTCCTGGCCACAATTTTTTCTTTTTCTAGGCTCAAAACGAAAAAGTTCATTGATATTAGGTATCAGATGAATAAAGAAATAGTGGGTTCCTTCGTTTCTATGGTTACTTATTAAACGGTAAGGTCCTCTCTATACACCGGAGCTCTTTACTTCATTTGGTCAATCTTATTGGTAACTTGTACAGTTCAACCTCTTTGGCTCTACCCATAAATTATCCAGTAATAGGTCTTTCACAATGAGATCTCCCTATACAGTAACGGTATTTCATTTTGAAGGTTAGCTCTGAATAGCTGACCCTGTTAGTCCGTTTTGTTTTGCAAGAATGGGAGCATAATATTTTTGCTTGACAAAGAAATAGGATTTATCCCGCTTAATGGATAACATTTGCTACCAATGGGATATTGCTTCTTATCTTAAATGGAGCTGATTGGATTTACACCAAGAGAAACCATAAATTTCATACCCAATAGATGGTAGATTTTTTTTTAGATAGTGATTGGAGTTCTTCCATTTTAGTTTATTTACTGGGTATTGATTATTGATACTGAAAAATTATTTGTTTTTTGTTCCAGCTCATAATCTGAACGAGTCACACATACACCCTAGTACATGTTCCTCGGCGCTGAGGACACCCCCGCAGGGCGGGGGATTTCGTGACATTTCTGATTGGCTGTCTTGCGTTTCTAATAAGTTGTTTAATAGTTGGCATGCTGAATCATTTATTACATAATGGACTGGTTTAGATCAATCCTAACCAGATGATTATGAACCATATCGAATTAATTTAATAGAATATGAAAATATGAAACCCAGTATAAGAAAAGAAACTCTCAACTCAAATCGTGGATTTAACCATTTTCATTGTTATTCAACCGCTACAAGATCGACAATTCCATGAGCTTGGGCTTCTGTTGCTGACATGAAAATATCCCTTTCCATATCTTCGGATACAACCCATAAGGGTTTGCCCGTTCTTTGTACATAAACCCTTGTGAGGGTTTCACGCAGTTTCAATAGTTCTTCCGCTTCCAGGACAAATTCTCCTGTTTGTGCCTCATAAAAAGAACTAGCAGGTTGATGAATCATTACCCTGATGTATAGAACATAAAAACGATTCTTTTCTCTTCGCCTCATTAGGCATGCGAGAGAAAAGCAAAAGAAAAAAGGATATAATTGAGCAACCGTACGTGCATATAATATTTTGCGTATTGCATACGGCTCTACAATGGGATTTACTTTGCTCTTACCTCAATGGAAGAGCAAAGTGGGATCGATCAGATCCCGATTAAGTAAATTATCCAATTACCACCCTTCTTTTTTTTGTAGGAATTAAAAAATACTATGATGGCTCCGTTGCTTTATATATTAATCTCGTCTGTAATTCAGCAATCCCAAAGTTTCTTTTTGATCCGAAAACAAATAAGAAAAAAGAATTTTGTTTGACTCTTTCAAACATCAATTTAAAAGGAAGAGCCTTTTGGTATGAAAACAAAAAGTTTGTGACGCTGAAACGGACTCCTGATAAATCAAATCAGAAATACCCTTTAATCTCATACTACTCTCTCGATACATAATCTAATTTTTTGAAAAAAAAAATACAAAATTTTATCATATCGAATTCAAAGTGCCATGCTATTATTACTTAATACTCATTTCATATTTGATATGGCGAAGCGAAGGCATAGTCTTCTTTTTTTTCTCAAATAAAAAACTCATTGGCGCCAAGCGTGAGGGAATGCTAAACGTTTGGTAATTTCTCCTCCGACCAGAATAAAAGATCCCATTGAAGCGGCTAATCCCATGCATATTGTATGTACATCGGGTCGCACAAATTGCATAGTATCATAAATAGCTACTCCAGGTATTACCCATCCGCCAGGAGAATTTATAAACAAATACAAATCCTCGGTATCGTTCTCTATACTGAGATATACCATAAGACCAATAAGTTGATTTGAGATCTCGCTATCAACCTCTTGGCCTAAAAAAAGTAATCTTTCTCGATAAAGTCGGTTGATTAGGGTTAATTTGTATCCCTTAAGAACCGTACAGGCATCTTTTGATGCATACGGTTCAAAATAAAATGAAAAAAATCAATGTGTAGATTCCGTCCCTCTTTCTTTTTTCATAGCAGTTATTTCTATTTATAACTTCTAACGATAATGAAAGGGATTTTTATTCTATTTTAAAATTCTAGTAATAATAAATAGTATAAGAAAAAAGAATTCACTAAACTTATCGAACTAACTTCTCATTGATGTAGTTTTTCATCGAGATAAAATCCAAATCCCGATGTCATTTTCTTGTTCTTGAATGGGCCTATTTAATTATTTTAGGTTTCTGCTCTACTCCGGGTAAAAATCGGACCGATTTCGATTTGTACATATAGGACAAATACTTATAATACCACATTTTTACTCTTGAATTCATTTGCATGTCTTTCAGCCAAATTTAGTATTTAACGTATTCATCATCTTTTTCTATTTGAATGATTCAGGTTGATATCTTTACTTATATCTATTCTCTTTATAATTTAAATAGTAATAAGAAAGAATTTAGCATATAAGCAAGAATCATTGATATATTTATTATCAATTGGGATTTTTAAAAACGGAGCCTGGATACTTCAATTTATTGGTCCAACCAAGCCAACCATAAATTATTCTAATTTTAGAATATGAATTCCCCTAAAACTCAAAAATTAATCTGATTGCACTTCACGCTCCAAATTTTTCATGATTCAATATATCTTTTTTGGGCGAAGGGAAGGATATCTCGATCGGTAGAGAGAACGGGGAAATCCCATATGACCCAATCGATCTGACAAGTCGCACTATACGTCAACCCAAGATGCATCTTCCTCTCCAGGACTTCGGAAGGGTACTTTTGGAACACCAATAGGCATTAACTAAAATAAAAAAGAATTAAGTACTCTATTTCACTTTGATGTGGAAACGTAATAAAGAATGGGGTTATTGTCTTCATAATATCAACCTTTATGATATTTTTTGAATAGATTAGAAAAGTTCATAAAAGGAGACAAAATGAATAAAAGAAAATTTTTATGAATATAGCCTTACAATGATGAACAAGTATGAAGGCCTGCACTCATATAAAAGAGTATCAACCTCCCCATTGCGTATTGGTACTTATCGGGTATAGAATAGATCTGCTTCTCTTTCTTCCTACAAATATAAATTTTCCATTATTACCAACAGAATAGAATTCAGATTAATAATTGTTCCATGGGTTATTTCGGAACAAGGGGGTTCATTCCATAGCCAGAATCCTTTCCAATGCAATAAAGTTACATAGTGTCTATTTTTCTTTGATAAAGGGGTATTTCCATGGGTTTGCCTTGGTATCGTGTTCATACTGTTGTATTGAATGATCCTGGTCGGTTGATTTCTGTCCATATAATGCATACAGCTTTAGTTGCTGGTTGGGCCGGTTCGATGGCTCTATATGAGTTAGCAGTTTTTGATCCCTCTGACCCCGTTCTTGATCCAATGTGGAGACAGGGTATGTTTGTTATACCTTTCATGACTCGTTTAGGAATAACCAATTCATGGGGCGGTTGGAGTATTACAGGAGGGACTATAACAGATCCTGGTATTTGGAGTTACGAAGGTGTAGCCGGAGCACATATTGTGTTTTCTGGTTTGTGCTTTTTGGCAGCTATTTGGCATTGGGTTTATTGGGACTTAGAAATATTTTCTGATGAACGTACAGGAAAACCTTCTTTGGATTTGCCTAAGATTTTTGGAATTCATCTATTTCTTTCCGGGGTAGCTTGTTTTGGTTTTGGCGCGTTTCATGTAACAGGCTTGTATGGTCCTGGAATATGGGTGTCCGATCCGTATGGACTAACCGGAAAAGTACAATCTGTAAATCCAGCATGGGGCGTAGAAGGTTTTGATCCTTTTGTTCCGGGAGGAATCGCCTCTCATCATATTGCAGCAGGGACATTGGGTATATTAGCAGGCCTATTCCATCTTAGTGTCCGCCCGCCCCAACGTCTATACAAAGGATTACGTATGGGGAATATTGAAACTGTCCTTTCCAGCAGTATCGCTGCTGTCTTTTTTGCAGCTTTTGTTGTTGCCGGAACTATGTGGTATGGTTCCGCAACTACCCCGATCGAATTATTTGGTCCCACTCGTTATCAATGGGATCAGGGATACTTTCAGCAAGAAATATATCGAAGAGTTAGTGCTGGACTAGGCGAAAATCAAAGTTTATCAGAAGCTTGGGCTAAAATTCCTGAGAAATTAGCATTTTATGATTATATTGGCAATAATCCGGCAAAAGGAGGATTATTCAGAGCAGGCTCAATGGATAACGGAGATGGAATAGCTGTTGGATGGTTAGGACACCCTATATTTCGAGATAAAGAAGGGCGCGAACTCTTTGTACGTCGTATGCCTACCTTTTTTGAAACATTTCCTGTTGTTTTGATAGATGGCGACGGAATTGTTCGAGCTGACGTTCCTTTTAGAAGAGCAGAATCAAAGTATAGCGTGGAACAAGTAGGTGTAACTGTTGAGTTTTATGGGGGCGAACTCAATGGGGTCAGTTATAGTGATCCTGCTACTGTGAAAAAATATGCTAGACGTGCTCAATTGGGTGAAATTTTTGAATTAGATCGTGCTACTTTGAAATCTGATGGTGTTTTTCGTAGTAGTCCAAGGGGTTGGTTTACTTTTGGACATGCTTCCTTTGCCCTACTCTTCTTCTTCGGACACATCTGGCATGGGTCTAGAACCTTGTTCAGAGATGTTTTTGCTGGTATTGACCCAGATTTGGATGCTCAAGTAGAATTTGGAGCATTCCAAAAACTTGGAGATCCAACTACAAAAAGACAAACAGTCTGATACTGATACAACATTGCTTTCGTATTTTTCGCCTTTTTTTATTTTTTTTTAATTTTAACTCTGATACCCGATAAATTTTTATTTGAATCAGTGCCTTTTTTTTATTGGGTAGATAATCCCATATAAACAGGTATGGAAGCTATAATTGTAAACCACGACGAATCTATGGAAGCATTGGTTTATACATTTCTATTAGTCTCGACTCTAGGGATAATCTTTTTCGCTATTTTTTTTAGAGAACCACCGAAAGTTCCAACTAAAAAGATTAAATGATTTTTCATTATCTCCATTGAATTGAAGTAATGAGCCTACCAATGTTGGTTGGCTCATTACTTCAACTAATCCCCGTGTTCCTCGAATGGATCTCTTAGTTGTTGAGAGGGTTGCCCAAAAGCGGTATACAAAGCGTACCCAGTAAAACTTATAAGTAAACCAGATATAAAGATGGCAACTAGGGTTGCAGTTTCCATTATTCTTATATAATTTCAAGACCACAATGGATCTCTTATAAGATCCTTTATTTACAACGGAATGGTATACAAAGTCAACAGATCTCAATGAATACAATCGGATTTATGGCTACACAAACCGTTGAGGGTAGT